TATTTTCATGTAAATTTAGAGGCAAGAAATTTCTATGGCAAAATGGCGGTTCAATTCAATGTTCTTTAGCGGGGTATTAGACTACCGGTGTTGTCTAAGTAAATCAATAAAAAGTATTGGTGATCCGATTGAAAATACCAATCGAAATGACGATCCAATTATAAATGACGATTGGAATAATAACATTAATAGTTGCATTGCCAGTTCTCTTCGTTATCAAATCTCTATGGATAGCTGCAGTAGTGAAAATTATAATGACAGTTCCATTTCTAGTTATATTTGTGGCGAAAGAGTAAATAGTAATGAAAGCGAAAGTTCAAGTACAAGAATTAGTACGGATGATAGTGATTTAACTATAACAGAAAGTTCTAATGATAATGATTTAGGTGGAACTCAAAAATACAGGCATTTGTGGGTTCAATGTGAAGATTGTTATGGATTAAATTATAAGAAATTTTTTAAATCAAAACTGAATATTTGTGAACATTGTGGATGGCATTTAAAAATGAATAGTTCGGATAGAATAGAACTTTTGATTGATCCGGGTACTTGGGAGCCTATGGATGAAGACATGGCATCTCTGGATCCTATTGAATTTGATTCGGAGGAAGAACCTTATACAGATCGTATTGATTCTTATCAAAAAAAGACAGGATTAACTGAGGCTGTTCAAACAGGTACAGGTAAACTAAATGGTATTCCCATAGCAATTGGCGCTATGGATTTTGAGTTTATGGGGGGTAGTATGGGATCTGTAGTGGGCGAGAAAATAACACGTTTGATCGAGTATGCTACCAATCAATTTTTACCTCTTATTCTAGTGTGTGCTTCTGGAGGAGCACGCATGCAAGAAGGAAGTTTGAGCTTGATGCAAATGGCTAAAATATCTTCTGCTTTATATGATTATCAATCAAATAAAAAGTTATTCTATGTGGCAATCCTTACATCTCCTACTACGGGTGGGGTGACAGCTAGTTTTGGTATGTTGGGAGATATGATTGTTGCTGAACCCGATGCCTACATTGCATTTGCGGGTAAAAGAGTAATTGAACAAACATTGAATACGATAGTACCTGAGGGTTCACAAGTAGCTGAATATTTATTTGATAAGGGCTTATTCGATCCAATCGTACCTCGTAATACTTTAAAACTCGTTCTAAGTGAATTATTTCAGCTCCATGGTTTCCTTCCTGTGAAAGAAAATTCTAGAAACGTATAAGCCTTAATTTATTAAATGATTAAATTAATTCTATATTTTATTAGTTCTTTGGGGTAACCAAGTAGTTATTTAGTTTATAGTTATAGAAATAAAAGGAAAAATTAGAAGAATGTATTTTTCTTTGATAACATAAGATTGAATTGTAAAAAGAATCATGGGTATATTTTTTTTATCGATATTAAAATAATACTATTCGAAATTTTTTCATTTGTTTTAGATTTAATATTAAAACAAATGAAAAAATTTCGAATAGATAGAATCTACTAAAAATAAATAAGAAAATGGATTATCAGACATATATTTCATGTAGAAAGATATATAAAGATAAATAAACCCATTTATTTATTATTTACATTTTTGATTTATACATTTATTATCTACTTACTTAAGTAGGTTATAGACTTAATAAAATAGATTATCTATTAGTATATATTAGTATTTCTATATCTTTCTATTTATTTCTTATTATATCTTAGTATATATAGAGAATATACTCTTCTATTGTATATCTCTTAATATTGTTATTGTATATATTCAATACTCACTTAAATATAATTATACTAGTATAATTATATATGAAGTATAAGATATCTTTATAACAATAACAGGTTAAAATGTTAATATAACAACAAATATAACAATATATACCAGGTACAAATATTAAATCGAGGTACCCATTCTATGACAACTATCAGCAACTTACCCGCTATTTTTGTGCCTTTAGTGGGCTTAGTATTTCCGGCAATTGCTATGGTTTCTTTATCTCTTCATGTTCAAAAAACCAAGATTTTTTAGATATTCTAGGGTTAAATCTTCTCTATTTCTAGTTTTTTAAAGACTTAGGCTTATTTGTATCATAACACAAATATCCATTTAGTAGAATATGGTATAACGGGTAGCTTCCTCCGAGCAGAAACTCATATACATAAACATCATATATGAGTAAATGACTTATAGTTGTTATTTGAAAAGAAAACGGTATCGGGAGGAATTTCTGAAAGCTAAAATCGATATATCTATAAGAAATCATATAAATAAGGGTTCTTTTTTTAGGTTAGCTCTAAGCAATTGATGAATTACTTCTAAAGCTTCACAGCCTAATAGTGCTAGTTGATGGGGGTTACTTCGGAAACAAAAAAAAAAAATAAAGTCAAATTTATTGGGGTTATGTTATCTCCCCATTATAATAAAATGCAACTAGATCTAGTATAGTATGAGTTGTCGATCAGACCGTATCTGGATAGAACTTATAGCGGGGTCTAGAAAACCAAGTAATTTCTGCTGGGCCTTTATCCTTTTTTTAGGTTCATTAGGATTTTTGTTGGTTGGAACTTCTAGTTATCTTGGTAGGAATTTTATACTGTTATTTCCCTCTCAGCAAATTCTTTTTTTTCCACAAGGAATCGTGATGTCTTTCTATGGAATTGCGGGTCTTTTTATTAGTTCATATTTGTGGTGCACAATTTCGTGGAATGTGGGTAGTGGTTATGATCGATTCGATATAAAAGAAGGAATAGTGTGTATTTTTCGTTGGGGATTTCCTGGAAAAAACCGTCGCATCTTCCTGCGCTTCCTTATGAAAGACATTCAATCCATTAGAATAGAAGTTAAAGAAGGTATTTATGCTCGTCCTATACTTTATATGGAAATCAGAGGCCATGGGTCCATTCCTTTGACTCGTATCGATGAGAATTTTACTCTACGAGAAATTGAACAGAAAGCCGCGGAATTGGCCTATTTCTTGCGTGTACCAATTGAAGTGTTTTGAAAAGCTTTCTTATCTTAGCAAAAGGTAAAGAAAAAACAATAACTCAAGAATTATCTTTCTCTTTTTTCTATAGCATAAGTTAACTGAAGTTTATGCCGAACTCTGATTAGAACAAAAAAAGTAAACGTACACGAAACAATCATAAAAGGAACTCATTTTGTCCATAAATTTTTTTTATGCGTATGTAAATGCACTTAAATCAATTCAGTAACAAAAGAAGTAACAAATCCTATATTTCAAAATCGATAAATTTATCTTAATAATTCCTGTACTGCGGGCCACCGGCGAGTTTTTTTATCAAAATTTTTTGATATCTTGATAACCGGGGAGGTCTTGCGTCTGGAAACTCGAATAAGATTCTAATATTGAGTAATTTGAAATGCTTCTTTCGTGCAGTCACCAAAAGAGATACTTCGAATTTCAGCAATTGATATATATTCAACTTTAGTTATTTTATTTCTTGAATCTTTATTCTTGCTATTTCTGTATTGTTTTTCTCTATTCTTTCTCAACTCAAGGACCAATCACTGTACTGAATCACAAATAAAAAACAGGGCTATAGGCTCGATACTTGTAAAGTAATAGAACTGATACTTGATAGAAATATTAGTATTCGACGACTGAGATGAGTTCATTTAAAAATTAACAGACGTGCAAATGGCAAAAAAGAAAGCATTTAATTCCCTACTCTATTTTGCATCTATAGTATTTTTGCCTTGGTGGATCGCTCTCTCATTTACATTTAATAAAAGTCTAGAATCTTGGGTTAATAATTGGTGGAATATCAGGCACTCCGAAATTTTTTTGAATAAAGTTCAAGAGAAGGTTATTCTAAAAAAATTAATAGAATTAGAGGAACTATCCCTCTTCGATGAAATGATAAAGGAATACCCGAAAGGGCCCTTACAAAAGCTTCACGCCGGAGTATACAAAGAAACGATCCAATTGATCAAGACGCACAATCAGAGTCGTATCCATACCATTTTACATTTCTCAACAAATATAATTTCTTTCCTTATTCTAAGTGTTTATTCTATTTTAGGTAATGAAGAACTTATTTTTCTTAACTCTTGTCTTCAAGAATTTATATATAATTTAAGCGACACAATAAAAGCTTTTTTTATTCTTTTATTAACGGATTTATTTATAGGATTCCATTCGCCCCATGGCTGGGACCTAATGATTGGCTCTATCTACAAAGATTTTGGATTTGATCATAATGATCAAATTATATCTGGTCTTGTTTCTACTTTTCCAGTTATTTTAGATACAATTTTTAAATATTTTATTTTTCGTTATTTAAATCGTGTATCTCCGTCACTTGTCGTGATCTATCATTCAATGAATGATTGAAAAATGATCGAACGAGTCAATTATAATATTTGTTACTTTGTACATTAAGTAAAACAAGCAAAAATGTACTTATTCTTTCTAGCCACCCCAGGGGATTCTTTCAATCAGTAAATAGCAGAATCGTGGATAGGGAATTATACTAGTGACTTATCTAATTTTATTGTAGAAATTTTTGGGATCAATGATTGGACCATGCAAACTAGAAATACCTTTTCTTGGATAAAAGAAGAGATTATTCGATTCATTTCCGTATCGCTCATGATATATATAATCACTCGGACACCCATTTCAAATGCGTATCCTATTTTTGCACAGCAGAGTTATGAAAATCCAAGAGAAGCGACTGGCCGTATTGTATGTGCCAATTGCCATTTAGCGAACAAGCCCGTGGATATTGAGGTTCCACAAGCGGTACTACCTGATACTGTATTTGAAGCAGTTGTTCGAATTCCTTATGATCTGCAACTGAAACAAGTTCTTGCTAATGGTAAAAAAGGAGCCTTGAATGTCGGGGCTATTCTTATTTTACCTGAGGGGTTTGAATTATCCCCCCCCGATCGTATTTCGCCCGAGATTAAAGAAAAGATGGGCAATCTGTCTTTTCAGAGTTATCGCCCTACTAAAAAAAATATTCTTGTGATAGGTCCCGTTTCTGGTCAA